AGTGAAGATCCTATTATAACTGATACGTATAAAAAAATTCCTCGTTGGAGTGAGAATACTAGTTCTAGTTACAATAATGTTGATCATTTATTCGGCGTTCGGGACTTCATCTCCGATGACACTTTTTTAGTTAAGGATAGTAATGGGGACAGTTATTCCATATATTTTGATATTGAAAATCAGATTTTTGAGATTGATAATGATCATTCTTTTCTGAGTGAAGTAGAAAGTTCTTTTTATAGTTATCGGAATTATAGTTATCTGAATAATGTATCTAAGGGTGACGATCTACACTCTGATCGTTCCATGTCTGATACTCAATATAGTTGGAATAATCATATTAATAGTTGCATTGACAGTTATCTTCGTTCTCAAATCCATATTGATAGTTACATTTTAAGTGGTAGTGAGAATTCTGGTAACAGCTACATTTTTAGTTATATTTGTGATGAAAGTTTTAATCGTAGTGAAAACAAGAATTCTTGTATAAAAACTACCCCGAATGGTAGTGATTTAACTAAAATTTCGAATGATCTTGAGGTAACTCAAAAATACAGGTATTTATGGGTTCAATGCGAAAATTGTTATGGATTAAATTATAAGAAATTTTGTAAGTCAAAAATGCATATTTGTGAACAATGTGGATATCATTTGAAAATGAGTAGTTCAGATAGAATCGAACTTTCGGTTGATCCCGGTACTTGGGATCCTCTGGATGAAGACATGGTCTCTCTAGATCCCATTGAATTTCATTCGGAGGAGGAACCTTATAAAGAGCGTATTGATTCTTATCAAAGAAAGACAGGATTAACTGAGGCTGTTCAAACAGGCACAGGTCAACTAAATGGTATTCCTATAGCAATTGGGGTTATGGATTTTCAATTTATGGGGGGTAGTATGGGATCTGTAGTAGGCGAGAAAATCACCCGTTTGGTCGAGTATGCTACCAATAAATTTCTACCTCTTATTCTAGTATGTGCTTCTGGAGGAGCACGCATGCAAGAAGGAAGTTTGAGCTTGATGCAAATGGCTAAAATATCTGCTGCTTTATATGATTATCAATCAAATAAAAAGTTATTCTATGTATCAATCCTTACATCCCCTACTACTGGTGGGGTGACAGCCAGTTTTGGTATGTTGGGGGATATCATTATTGCCGAACCCAATGCCTACATTGCATTTGCGGGTAAACGAGTAATTGAACAAACATTGAATAAGACAGTACCCGAAGGTTCACAAGCGGCTGAATATTTATTCCATAAAGGCTTATTTGATTCAATTGTACCACGTAATCTTTTAAAAGGCGTTCTCGATGAGTTATTTCAGCTCCACACTTTCTTTCCTTTATAATCAAAATTCAATCAAGTAGAGCTCTAAATTCAATTATTTTTTTTGTGGCGAACAAGTAAAGTAGTTAGTTTATCAGAATCAAAGTCAAAATGAGAAGGATTGGGTTTTCTAAAGTTGCAGAAAATTCGTTATGTTGTTTTCGAGATCTTTTTTACCCACATTACTTATACTGATTAGTAATTAGAAAACTTCTATCAACAAGATGAAAGGGTTAATTCTTATTTTTGTGACATTATATTAGGCAAGGCAAATAAAACTAATTTAACCTTAATGTTTCGTATGTATATATAATATAATTCAAATAGATATATAGAGTCTTGCCTCTTTCCATATCTCCCAAGAATTTTAATTATTACTAAATTACTAATAATCTCTGTTGGATCGTATTCTAACGGGAATTTGTAAGAAACTCTTTATTAAATTCAAATTAGAAGACAAGAATAAAATAATCAAAAAAGCATATGAAAGAAATGGATTATCATACATATATTCCATTCTATATTCCTTGCACTTATTATATACTCAATTATTATATATACTCACTTATAGTATAATTATATACGAATTATAATTAATAACTCATTTAAAAATATATAATATAAGAATAACAGGTACAAATATTAAATCGGGGTACCCATTCTATGACAACTCTCAACTTACCCTCTATTTTCGTGCCATTAGTGGGCCTAGTATTTCCAGCAATTGCAATGGTTTCTTTATTTCTTCATGTTCAAAGAAACAAGATTTTTTAAATCCGACTTTTTTCAAGACTTAGACATGTATCATAACATGATATCCACTTTGTAGAATGTCATATAAAATGCCGCTTCCTCAGCGGATCGTATGAAGGGGATGCTAGTATTTTAGATCTAGCCGATTTTATTAATTACGTCTATAAGGTTCACATCAGAATAGTGCTAGTTGATGAGAGTTACTTCGGAAACAAAAAAAGAGTAAAGTCCAATTTATTTTGGTTATTCTCTCAATTCCAATAAAATGCAACTGGACCTAGTATGAGTTGGCGATCAGAACATATATGGATAGAACTTATAACGGGATCTCGAAAAACAAGTAATTTTTGCTGGGCCTTTATCCTTTTTTTAGGTTCATTGGGATTCTTATTGGTTGGAACTTCCAGTTATCTTGGTAG